GATGACAGGATTTGAACCCGTGACATTTTGTACCCAAAACAAACGCGCTACCAAGCTGCGCTACATCCCTTTTCAAATTTTTGTACAGTCTCATTTTACAAAATCCCTGCCTTGTTTTCCACATCGGCATTTTCTCTTACATCTATATAGAATTTTCTTGTCATTTCCTCTTTTAGGTTTCATACATATTTTCATACATATAAGAATTTTATACATTTGAAACCTAACATAAAAAACAAATATTAAAATATTTATAGGTAATACTCGGGAAGAAGGGGTCATTTTTATCCTTTTTATTTTTTGGAGGAGGAAAATCTTATCTATTGCTTCATTGTATATATCATCCATTTTGTTTAACAATTCCGTGTAAAATAAATACAAATGATCTTGAACTACAGCATCTGACCATATATGTATTCCAATAAAGAAGGAGGATTTTCAATGCGGGATATAAAAACATATCTCTCTGTGGCACCTGTACTAAGTACTCTATGGTTTGGGTCTTTAGCAGGCATATTGATAGAAATTAATCGTTTATTCCCAGATGCCCTGTCATTCCCCTTTTTTTCATTCTAGTTATTGATATACGAAGAAATGAAGAAAATTAGAGCCATATTACATGACTCAAATTTCAAACTCCGCCATACCTTTTTTTGTCCATTAGTATAGGTAGGAGGAGGAGGGAAAAACAAAAAGAAAAAGTGTATTCAACTTCTGCAAAAATACGGGGGATGGGATTTTAGAGAACATAATGAATCAATTCTATTCTATATCTATATTCTGCGGCGGATTCCTGGAAATCGTAGAGGATATTTGAATATTGGTATGGTCTTTAGAATAGGAAAAATGGATACTTGGCTTAGAAAGAAATTGTATTACTTAATTATTTATTACCATTACTCTAATTAATTATTATTCTAGATAGTAGATAGAGAATAATTATTCTAGATAATAATTAATATTACTAAATTATTAGTATTAGATAAAATATTATTAATATATATTAATATATAATATTAATATATAATGTAATAATAGTAATATTAAAATATAATGTAATAATAGTAATAATAAATTTTTAATAATTAATATTAATAATAGAATGAGAATTTTAATAGAATTAGAATTTCGCTTTTATCATAGAATGATAAAATCTTTCGAAATTCTAATTCTAGTTAGTAACTTATCTTTTTTTTTTTCTTTTTCTCTTCGTCTTGGATCTAAAAAGTTAAGTCAATCAAAAATACAAAGGAGGCTAAGGCCATGGCCAAGGGTAAAGAGGTTCGAGTCATAGTTATTTTGGAATGTACCAGTTGTGTACAAAAGGATGTTAATAAGGAATCGCCGGGTATTTCTAGATATATTACTCAAAAAAATCGACACAATACGTCGGGTCGATTAGAATTGAGAAAATTTTGTCCCTATTGTCGCAAGCATACGATTCATGGGGAAATAAAGAAATAGATTGAATGGTTAATCTTGCAAAAGGAGGGGGAAAACTGAACTTAACATATATAACATATATGTTATATTCTAGTATTATTATTATATTATTATTATATAGTATTTATAGTACAAATTTTATAGTACAAATTACAAATAAGCTAGTATATAGTAACAAATAAGATAGTAATAGTAAAAAATAAGAGTTTAGTATATAGATGTATAGTATATAGATATAGTAAAAATAGTAAAGCTTAGTTTGGTCGGATCTGAAATGAATAAAGAAATAGAATTTTAGAAATAAGGAATAAATCATGGATAAATCCAAACACTCCTTTCGTAAATACAAGCGATCTTTTCGCAGACGTTTGCACCCAATTGGATCGGGTGATCGAATCGATTATAGAAACATGAGTTTAATTAGTCGATTTATTAGTGAACAGGGAAAAATATTATCTAGACGGGTGAATAGATTGACCTTGAAACAACAACGATTAATTACTATTTCTATAAAACAAGCTCGTATTTTATCTTTGCTACCTTTTCTTAATAACGAGAAACAATTTGAGAGAGCCGAGTCGATTCCCAGAACTACTGGCCCTAGAACCAGAAATAAATAGAGATATTCCCCAATTTAATCAAAACTAAAATAGGAACTCAAGCTCGGATTGATGCTTTGTTCGAAAAGACTTAGAATCTAGAGTGGATTCTTGTGTTATAAGAAACAAAGAAGATGAAATCTTTTTTTATTGAAACATGTTCCTTCACTCCTATTTCTTATCTAATTTTTTTATTCTATCCTCCCGGAGAATGAACTCCGGGGAATTCTGTTTCAATCATTCCTGTACTACAAAATAAAATCTCTATTTGATGATCTTATTGGAAATCATGTAAAGGCAATTCTTGCTTGATATAGCTATTTGCGCAGGTATTTTACGATTAAGAAGAATTTTTTTCTTGTACATATTCTGTATTAATACAGAATAACTATGCAATATCTTGCTATCACGAGTTACTGCATTTATTCGAGTAATCCACAAACGACGAAAATCCCTCTTTTGCCTGCCTCTATCTCGATCAGAGGAAGCTAAAGCCCTCATTTTTTGTTGAGTAGCCGTTCGAGTAAGTCTGGAATGAGCCCCTCTAAAAGTTGATGCAAATAAACGAATTTTTGTTCGGCGTTTCCGAGCTATATATCCTCGTCTAACTCTGGTCATTGAATCAAATTTAATCTTAATGAATAACTAATCGATTTCTATTCTTTCAGTCATCTTTTTCCCTTCCCACGGTCGATTAATAACAAAACGGATTCTTCCGATATATAAAATATAAATTCCAATGGCTTTTGCTACTATAACCTTCCTGACCACAATTTTTTTATTAATTCGGGGCTTTTTTTTTTCACCCGGAAATCAAAAAATACTAAAAAAATTAAATAATTAAATAAAAATATATATATATAATATATATTAAGTTCAAATTGTGGGTTCCGTCGTTTCTATGGTTACTTTTTAAACGGTGAGATCCTCTCTATACACCGGAGCCTACTCTTTCATTTAATCAAATGTTATTGTCAACTTGTATAGTTCACGCTCTTTGGCTCTACCCATCAATTATAGAGTAATAACTCTTTTCACAATAAAAGTTATTCATACAGTGACGGCATTTAATGAAGAAAGTTGGCTAGATAGCTGACCCTCTTAGTCCGCTTTTTCAACACTTTGAACAGTAGGAGCAAAAATTTTTATTTTTCTAATACTATTTCTTTTTATTTCCTCCGCTTAATCGATAACTATTTGCTTTGCTACCAACGGGGAATTGTTTCTCATCTCAAATTTAGACGATTGGATTTGCACCAATGGAAACCATAAATTGCATACACAATCCGCATAGGTATAGAATGGAGCTTCTCTATTTATTCTCTTCGTTGGGACCGGTCATCGATACTGAAAAGGTTGTTTGTCTCATCTGTTCGAACTCATGATCTGAACGAGTCGCACATACACCCTAGTACATGTTCCTCGGCGCTGAGGACATCCTCTAAGAGCGGGAGATTTTGTGACATTTCTGATTGGCTGTCTTGTGTTTCTAATAAGTTGTTTAATTGTTGGCATGTCATATATATATTTTAGAATAGGTTGGTTTAGATCGATCTTAACCTGATGATCGATTGATGATTAGGAATTTTTTCTGTTCAAATTACGTAAAATTAGAATTATGCTTTGAAATATATTTAATTTACACAAAATCCCCACCAATATTTTCATTTTCGACCGCTACAAGATCCACAACTCCATGAGCTTGGGCTTCTGTTGCTGACATAAAAACATCCCTTTCCATGTCTTCGGATACAATCCATAAGGGATTGCCCGTTCTTTGTACATAAATTCTCGTGAGGGTTTCGCGAAGTTTCAATAGTTCTTCTGCTTCCAGGATAAATTCCCCTGCCTGTGCCTCATAAAAAGAACTAGCGGGTTGGTGAATCATAACCCTGATAATATATAACATCATGAACGGCTTTTCTATCTAATATGATTGGGTTAAAATAAGGAAAAAAAAAATAAGAAGAAAAACAATAGAATTACCGCACCAACCGTACGGGCATCCTTTGTGCATTGCATACGGCTCCGCAATAGAATTTGCTTTTCCTTTCTCTTATATTCTAGCGAAGAAAGAAATAGAATCCATTCGATCCAGATCGTTTGAATGATCCATTTACCACCCTTCTTTTCGTAGGAGTAAAAAAAATACTATGATGGTTCTGTTGCTTTACTATTTTTTATAGTTAGCTCGTCTGCAATTTAGCAATCCCAAAGTTCCTTTCTGATAGAATCCAATAAGGAAAACAGATTTTATTTTTTTATTTTGTACTCTTTCATAACATATATATCAGAAAGAGACTTCTGGTGTGGAAGAAAAAAGGTTTGTGACGCTGAAATGTGCTCCCGACACATAAGAAAAAATCGGAAATAACCTTTGTTTCATACTACTATTTCGATACAAAATCTCATGTTATGAAAAAACAATAATAGTTTGTTCATATCGAACTTGAAGTGCCATGCTATTGTTACTTATTATTTTATTCATATTCAATATGGCGAAGGCATAGTCTTTCTTTAATAAAAACTCATTGGCGCCAAGCGTGAGGGAATGCTAGACGTTTGGTAATTTCTCCTCCGACCAGAATAAAGGATCCCATTGAAGCGGCCAATCCCATGCATATTGTATGCACATCGGGCGGCACAAATTGCATAGTATCATAAATGGCTATTCCTGGTATTACCCATCCGCCGGGAGAGTTTATAAACAAATAAAGATCCCTAGTATTATTTTCTATACTGAGATAGACCATGAGACCAACAATTTGATTCGAGATCTCACTATCAACCTCTTGGCCTAGAAAGAGTAATCTTTCTCGATAAAGTCGGTTGGTTGGGAAAAACGGTATCCCTTAGAAACCGTACATGCACCTTTGGATGCATACGGTTCAAAAAGAAAGTTGCGAAAAAAGAATCAATGCGCCGATTCGAGTTCTATTTCTTTTTTTGCAATAAATAGAATTCTTTTTTTTTCTAATGAAGGACTTTTTTTTCTTCTATATTTTCAAACGCATGAGTTTTGGCTCCCTTTATTTAGAATTTAGATAATAATTTAATATATTTAATATAATTTTATTTATTATTATTATAAAAATAAAATATAATAAAAAAAAAAAAAGAATTTACTGAACTTGTTGAACTAACCTTTCATTGATGTATTGTTTCATCGAGATGAAAATCACGATGTCATTTTCTTGTTCCTGAATGGGTCCTTTCAATTCTTTTAGGTTCATGTTCTACCCCGGGAAAAGATACATCCGAATTATATTTGCACATATAGGGCAAATTATCTCAGTACCACTTCTTTTTATTACGACTTCCTTTTTATTTCAATTCATTTCATGCCCTTCCCCAACAATTCGATCTATTCGCCATACTAGTTTTGGGTTGGCAGTTTGAGAGCACTCCTGTCCCCTACACTTATTTCTATATTTCTATTATATCATATTATATATTATATCAAAAATATATTTCTGATTATTTCATTTTATTATTTAATATAATTTAATATAATATATATTTTTTTTTATATAATAATTAATATAATTATTTTATTTTTATATTTTATATTTGATTTATATTTAATATTAGAATTTTAATATTTATATTTAATTTATATATATATATATATTACTTATAATATATATTACTTATAATATATTATATATATATTTTTATATTTTATATTTTTATTAATATTATATATATATTATTATGTTATATAATTATATATATTATAATTTGAATATTCTAATTTATAATATATTATAATTATAATAAAAATTATAATAAAATAATAAAAAAAAAAGAATGATAATCTAATTAATAATCGAATTCTAATTATCTAATTATGATTTATGATTAGACTTAATCATCTAATTATTTATCTAATTATAGAATCGAATTCTATTCGAATTAAGTGAATAATTCTATTCTAATAATAATTCTATTCTAATTAAGTAAATTTTAATTAAGTAGTTAAGTAGTTATTAAGTAGTTAAGTAGTTAATAATAAGTAGTTAAGTAGTATAGTATTAAGTAGTAATTTAAAGAAATAAGATATAAAAAAAATTTATGATACAAGGGTTAATTGTACATATATTATCAAATTATCACCTGTTTGGTTGATATTTTCTGAACGGAGCCTGGATACTTTAGTTTTGTTTTCTCAGTTCAAGTGAACCATAAATTCTTCTAATTGAGAATATTGATCCCAATAAATAGAAATTGATCTAATTGTATTCATTTCGCGCTACGAATGCTTGATGGTTCACTCATTTCTTGGGCGAAACAGAAGATATCTCGATCGGAGGAGAGAACGGGTAAATTCCATATGACCCATTACGTCTGACAAGTCGCACTATACGTCAACCCAAACTGCATCTTCCTCCCCAGGACTACGAAAAGGTACTTTTGGAACACCAATGGGCATTAGTAAATTAAAGAAAAAATTTAAGTATTCTACTTCACTTTAATATGGAAACGTGGTGATGAATTGGATTTATTGTCTTCATCTTTTTTCTGTTTATTCTATTTGTTTATTCTATTTTCTATTTATAGTTATAGATATTTATACATGCGTTGGAGGGTTTATAGAGTAAGACAGAACGAATAAAGAAAAATTGAGCTTAAACTAAACTAATGGATTGATTGTTCAAATGATAAATAAAAAAGTATCTATGCATTCATTTCCCGAAAATGGGAGCAATCCCCCATTGCGTATTGGTACTTATCGGGTATAGAATAGATCTGCTTCTCTTTGTTCTTACGAACAGAATAGAATTCTTCCATTATTTAAAATTTTAATGGAACAGAATTAAATATTAACTCTTTCTCATACGGAATCCACTGAAAAGGTTAAGGTACATAATGTTAGGTACATAATTATAGTTATAGTCTTTTTCAATGCGATAAAATAAAGTGACATAGTGTCTATTTTTCTTTGATAAAGGGGTATTTGCATGGGTTTGCCTTGGTATCGTGTTCATACTGTCGTATTGAATGATCCCGGTCGATTGCTCTCCGTACATATAATGCATACGGCTCTAGTTTCTGGCTGGGCGGGTTCAATGGCTCTATACGAATTAGCAGTTTTTGACCCCTCTGACCCTGCTCTTGATCCAATGTGGAGACAAGGTATGTTCGTTATACCCTTCATGACTCGTTTAGGAATAACCAACTCGTGGGGTGGTTGGAGTATTTCAGGAGGAACTATAACGAATCCGGGTATTTGGAGTTATGAAGGCGTGGCTGTAGCCCATATTGTGTTTTCTGGCTTGTGCTTCCTAGCAGCTATCTGGCATTGGGTGTATTGGGACCTAGAAATATTCTGTGATGAACGTACGGGCAAACCCTCTTTAGATTTGCCCAAGATCTTTGGAATTCATTTATTTCTCGCAGGGGTGGCTTGCTTTGGCTTTGGCGCATTTCATGTAACAGGGTTGTATGGTCCTGGAATATGGGTGTCTGATCCTTATGGACTAACAGGAAAAGTACAACCCGTAAATCCAGCGTGGGGCGCAGAAGGTTTTGATCCCTTTGTTCCCGGAGGAATAGCCTCTCATCATATTGCAGCAGGTACATTGGGCATATTAGCAGGATTATTCCATCTTAGTGTCCGTCCACCTCAACGTCTATACAAAGGATTACGTATGGGCAATATTGAAACTGTACTTTCCAGCAGTATCGCTGCTGTTTTTTTTGCAGCTTTCGTTGTTGCTGGAACTATGTGGTATGGTTCAGCAACTACCCCAATCGAATTATTTGGCCCTACTCGTTATCAGTGGGATCAGGGATACTTTCAGCAAGAAATATATCGAAGAGTTAGTGATGGATTAGCCGAAAATATGAGTTTATCGGAAGCTTGGTCTAAAATTCCTGAAAAATTAGCTTTTTATGATTACATCGGCAATAATCCAGCAAAGGGGGGATTATTCAGAGCAGGCTCCATGGACAGCGGGGATGGAATAGCTGTTGGATGGTTAGGACACCCCGTCTTTAGAGATAAAGAAGGGCGCGAGCTTTTTGTACGTCGTATGCCTACCTTTTTTGAAACATTTCCAGTAGTTTTGGTAGATGGAGACGGAATTGTGAGAGCCGATGTTCCTTTTAGAAGGGCAGAATCCAAGTATAGTGTTGAACAAGTAGGTGTAACTGTTGAGTTCTATGGTGGCGAACTCAATGGAGTCAGTTATAGCGATCCTGCTACTGTTAAAAAATATGCTAGACGTGCCCAATTAGGTGAAATTTTTGAATTAGATCGGGCTACTTTGAAATCTGATGGCGTTTTTCGTAGCAGCCCAAGGGGTTGGTTCACTTTTGGTCATGCTACTTTTGCTTTGCTATTCTTTTTCGGACACATTTGGCATGGTGCTAGAACCCTGTTCAGAGATGTTTTTGCTGGTATTGATCCAGATTTGGATGTTCAAGTGGAATTTGGAGCATTCCAAAAAGTTGGAGACCCCACTACAAGGAGACAGGCAGTCTGATACAACACTGCTCGGTTATCTTTTGCCTCTATTTTTCTATTTTTTTGATTTGACATAGGATACCTAATAAATCTTGACTTCAATCATCTTTTTCTTTGATGGTACAGTATATTTATACGATAAATGATCCAAAATGAATAAGTGTGAAAGCTATAATTCTAAATCACGATTGAATCTATGGAAGCATTGGTTTATACATTCCTTTTAGTCTCGACTTTAGGGATAATTTTTTTCGCTATCTTTTTTCGAGAACCGCCCAAGGTTCCAACTAAAAAAATGAAATAATTTTTCATTATCTCAATTGAAGTAATGAGCCTCCCATACGGGGAGACTCATTACTTCAACTAGTCTCCGTGTTCTTCGAATGGATCTCTTAGTTGTTGAGAGGGTTGCCCAAAAGCGGTATATAAAGCGTACCCAGTAAAGCTTACAAGTAAACCAGATATGAAGATGGCGACTAGGGTTGCTGTTTCCATTTGAAAAAAAAAAAAGAATTTCAAGATCACAATGGATCCACCATAAGATTGTTTATTTACAACTACAACGTAATGGTATACAAAGTCAACAGATCTCAACCAATAATGAAATAGGATTTATGGCTACACAAACCGTTGAGGGTAGTTCTAGATCTGCGCCAAGACAAACTACTGTAGGGGATTTATTGAAACCATTGAATTCGGAATATGGTAAAGTAGCTCCGGGCTGGGGGACTACACCATTAATGGGAGTCGCGATGGCTCTTTTTACGATATTTCTATCTATTATTTTGGAAATTTATAATTCTTCAGTTTTACTGGATGGAATTTTAATGAGTTAGGTTTATTTATAAGTCCTATAAGGTCCTAGTTTTCAATCAAGAATAAAAATGAAGACTCGGATTTTTAGACTATTCTGGTAGTTCGACCGTGGGATTTCTTTGTTTCGGCGTTTCCGGAATATGAGTGTGTGACTTGTTATAATTGATCCTATTGATAATACAGAGAATGGGTCTGTCGTTTCTATCAAGATGATTCTATCTCGTCAGATATTTATTTTAGTTAGTATCTGGAGCACGGAATAGGAATATATAGAATAGATCAAGAAAAAAAATATTGAAACAAATATGGAAACTATGATTCATACCTCTATTTAGACCTCGCAACCGGACTGAAAATTAAAAATTTCAAATAAAGATTTCTTAAACCAAACGATTTTTCTTCCTTCAGACTTTTTTTGAACGAAGGACAGCTCAGCTCTTTCTTTAAATTTTGTTGAGTTATTACATTCATTGAATGAATGATTATCAATCAAAAGAAAAGGTTTTTACTCAGAGAACCTTTGAGTTTAAGTTTAGCTTGAGGCTTTGCTTTATTAAAGCATCGTGGTTCCAGTATGAATCTGAGGTTTCAATTGAATGAATCATAGGGTCTCAACAAGCGAATTCCTATCCAAATTCCTATCAATAGGAAAACAAGAGTAAATCCGCATTACAAAAAAATAACAAATAAAAAAATAGGGAAAAGAAGATTCAAGAGGCCTTTACCAATTAATATCAAAAAAGACAGACGAGCCAACTTGATAGTTTTTGGCATTATCATACAAAGAAGCTATTTCGGGTTTTTGTTAGTTCCTATCTGGGTCTTGGGGGCAAATTCAATCAAGCAGCTAAGAAGCTTTGAACTATTTATTCGATTAACTATTCGTTGAAATCAGAAATAAATATTTGTGTGTTTTCGCTTGAGCTGTACGAGATGAAATTCTCATATATGGTTCTCAGAGGGGGAGTATCCTTTTCTTTTTCTTGGGTTACCTATCTCAATAAAGTATACGATTGGTTTGAGGAACGTCTCGAGATTCAGGCGATTGCAGATGATATAACTAGTAAATATGTTCCTCCTCATGTCAACATATTTTATTGTTTAGGAGGAATCACACTGACTTGTTTTTTAGTACAAGTAGCTACAGGCTTTGCTATGACTTTTTACTATCGTCCAACTGTTACAGAGGCTTTTTCCTCTGTTCAATACATAATGACTGAGGCCAACTTTGGTTGGTTAATCCGATCAGTTCATCGATGGTCAGCAAGTATGATGGTTCTAATGATGATTTTGCACGTATTTCGCGTGTACCTTACGGGTGGATTTAAAAAGCCTCGCGAATTAACTTGGGTTACAGGTGTAGTTTTGGCAGTATTGACTGCATCTTTTGGTGTAACTGGTTATTCCTTACCTCGGGACCAAATTGGTTATTGGGCAGTCAAAATCGTAACAGGCGTACCTGAAGCTATTCCTGTAATAGGATCCCCTTTGGTAGAGTTATTACGTGGAAGTGCTAGTGTGGGCCAATCCACTTTGACTCGTTTTTATAGTTTACATACTTTTGTATTGCCTCTTCTTACTGCCGTATTTATGTTAATGCACTTTTCAATGATACGTAAGCAGGGTATTTCGGGTCCTTTATAGAGAAGACAGGTCGTAGGTATTTGGAATTGATCATATATTATCTCGGGGAGGAGCCGTAGAAATAAATAAGATTTCGCTGCTAGAAATATGGATTATTGAAAAAATAAGACATGTTGTTTGGATACTTTTCTTCAACTCCAAAGTATTGTATTCCTTATTTGATACAAATAGTTGAAGTGGATTTTACGAGAAAGGGGTGGATTATGGGAGTGTGTGACTTGAACTATTGATTTGGCCATGCAGATATATTTATCTGCCACGTTTTAGTTGTAATCCACAATCAAATGTGTCTCCGCGTCCAACCACCACGCTAGCCCCCCGTGTAGCAGAGGATAGGCCGGTTCGCTTGAGGGGATTCCTTTCTATGATCATACCCGAATTATCTTATACATGAACAGGCTCCGTAAGATCCGCTAGACTAGAATAAAATAAGTGATGTGGCATGGTTCAATGTTCCGTTTCCTTATTTATAGTGTAGAAATGCATTCATTTCCTTTGCATCGATCACGATCTAAGATACTATCGGAGTGAAACAAGGGGTCTAAGGAAGAGCGGAGGCTAAACTTTATTAGTAACAAGTAAATATTTTGTGTTTAAGAAATTGTGTGGATAAAGACCAATCAAAAGACATGAGACAATCCAAAAAGCACTTGATCATGATCAAATTTATAAGCCTACTTGGATATTGAGCATTTTGCAATGACATAGTTGCAGTTCCGGAAATGTAATTTAGTAAAATTTTTCCTACTTTCCTACTATAGATAGATTCATTATATAGGCGGGGATATGTACGATTTGATATCGATCTATTTTTGTTTTGACATTTCTTTGATTCTTGCTCGAGCCGGATGATTAAAAATTCTCATGTCCGGTTCCTCTGGGGGATGGATTCATCACAATTCACCTATCCCAATAACAAAGAAACCTGACTTGAATGATCCTGTATTAAGAGCTAAATTGGCTAAAGGGATGGGGCATAATTATTATGGGGAACCCGCATGGCCCAATGATCTTTTATATATTTTTCCAGTAGTTATTTTAGGCACTATTGCATGTAATGTAGGCTTAGCGGTTCTAGAACCGTCAATGATTGGTGAACCGGCGGATCCATTTGCAACTCCTTTGGAAATCTTACCTGAATGGTACTTCTTTCCTGTATTTCAAATACTTCGCACAGTACCAAATAAGTTATTGGGTGTTCTTTTAATGGTTTCTGTACCAACGGGATTATTGACAGTACCTTTTTTAGAGAATGTCAATAAATTCCAAAATCCATTTCGTCGTCCCGTAGCTACAACAGTCTTTTTGATCGGTACCGCAGTAGCTCTTTGGTTAGGTATTGGAGCAACATTACCCATTGATAAATCCCTAACTTTAGGTCTTTTTTAAATTGATTGAACTGTGAAATCCCGTATTAATGTATCTAGGGAATAGCGACTTCAAAGCCGCTATTCCCTAGATACATTAATACTACTCCATGAAAATACGGATCGTGTTAAAGATTAAAAACAAATTTTCTTCTTTTTTCTATTTCTGTTAGAAAAAGACGATCAAATAATTATAATGGATTAAAAATGAAAACTTAATTCTTAGGTAAATAAATTTCAAAATGATTCCGTGGAGTGTCTAATATTTTATTTCTTTTGGATCTTCTATGCGAAAGTATTCAATTCTCATAAGATCTTCTTGACCCTCACTTATAAGGATCTGATAATGTATGTATATTAGACCTTTTGAGACAGTTATAGGCTCTGGAAGGCAATTCTGATTGGTCAATAAAAATACATTTCAATGGAATTTTTTTTTTAATTTGTTAATCTTAATCTATCTTGAAGGGTAAAGGGGAATAGAATAAACCTATTTTTTTTTTCTTCGAAATTCATATCCTCTTCCTCCGCATGTAGAAAAGGAATAAATAAATCAATCAAATTACGAGAAGCTTCATAAAGTGCTTCCTTAGGAGTTAAACTTCCATTCGTCCATATTTCTAGAAAAAGTATCTCTTGTTTTTCATTACCATTCCCATAACAATGAATACTATGATTCGCATTTCGAACAGGCATGGAGACAGCATCTATAGGATAACTTCCATCTTGAGAGTTATTTGTGGATTTCATACGATATCCGCGATCCCTCTGGATTTGTAATTCAATACATAAATCAATGGGTTCTGTCAAGTTAGCTATATGTTGCGTTGTGTCAACAATTTCCACGGAGGGTGGTAAGATGATATCTTGAGCGGTTACGTATCTAGGACCTCTAACACAAATGAATGCGTTTTTAACTCCATATATATTGCTTCTAAATACAATATCTTTCAAATTTAGTAAAATTTCATGTACTGATTCCTCAATACCTACTAGGGTAGAATATTCATGTGGTACCTTCTCAGATTTTGCACGTGTTATACATGTTCCCCCCATTTCTCCAAGTAAAGCCCTCCGCATGGCAATACCTATGGTATCGGCTTGACCTTTCATAAGTGGGGACAGAATGAAACGACCATAATAAAGACGCTTACTGTCTACTCTTGATTCAACACACTTCCACTGTAGTGTTCGAGTAGATTCGGCTACTTCCTCTCGAATCATAATCATACTACTATTTTGATTTTGTTTTGATCACATCAATGAATCATTTATTTCTCTTGAAATACATTTTTTTCTACACACGTCTTTTTTTAGGAGGTCGACATCCATTATGTGGCATAGGTGTTACATCACGTACGAAACTTAATAGTATACCACTTCTACGAATGGCTCGTAATGCTGCATCTCTTCCGAGACCGGGGCCTTTTATCATAACTTCTGCTCGTTGCATACCCTGATCGACGACCGTATGAATAGCATTTAGCGCCGCTGCTTGAGCAGCATAAGGTGTTCCTCTTCTTGTACCCTTGAATCCAGAAGTACCGGCAGAGGCCCAAGAAACCACATGACCTCGTACATCTGTAACAGTTACAATGGTGTTGTTGAAACTTGCTTGAACGTGAATAATTCCTTTTGGTATTCTACGTCTATTCTTACGTGAACCGATACGCCCATTCTTACGTGAACCAATTCTTGGTATAGCTTTTGTCATATTTGATTATCTCATCAATATCAGTCAGAAATATAGGAAAAGATACGGAAATATCCATTTTATGGTGAAAGAGATTCTTTTTTTTGTCCTTCCTTTAGAAAGTTCTTTTTCGAGGGATTATCCTTGTCTTTGTTTATGTCTCGGATTGGAACAAATCACTAAAATTCGTCCGCGCCTACGGATCAGTCGACACTTTTCACAAATTTTACGAACGGAAGCCCTTATTTTCATATTTTTTATTCCTTACTTGAATTCTGAATCTATTCTTTGGAAGAAAATAAGTCTCTCTAATTTTTTTTTTACTTTGAACCGCCAAAAAATAATTTGCTAAAAATCCCCTAATCGTTTGAATCTTTGTTGCGAAGTCTATAAATTATACGTCCCCTGGTTGAATCATAACGGCTTACTTCAATTTTGACTTTATCCCCCGGTAGTATACGGATAAAACTGCGTCGGATCCTCCCCGAAACATAACCTAGAATTACATCTTCATTATCTAAGCGAACCCGGAACATCCCGTTTGGAAGTGATTCAGTAATTAAACCTTCATGAATCAATTTTTGTTCTTTCATTCCAGGTAACCTCCTTGAAGTATCAACTGAAGTAGCAACTAATAGAGGAAGAGTTATATAACTCACTTTTCCTCTCTATTTCCTAAATGGGAAGTTGTAGAGAAAAATGGGATACAAAAATTCGGATACCAGAGTAAGAGGATTACCATATATATAACAAAATTTCTCCTCCAATTTTTTCTAGTCGAGCTTCTCGATCTGTCATAATACCCCGAGAAGTAGAAAGAATTACAATTCCCATACCGCCTAAAATCTTAGGAATTTGTTGAGAGTTGGAATAAATTCGTAAACCGGGTCTGCTGATACGTTTTAAAATAGTTCTATATATGCCTTTCCTAGTCCTTCTATGTCGTAGGGTTAAAACCAAGAAATATTTGTTATTTTCTTGATGTTTGCGAACGTTTTCAATAAAACCCTCTCGTAGAAGTATTTTAACAATGTTTTCGGTAATATTTGTGGATGCTATTCGAACCGTTCCCTTTTTATTCATGTCAGCATTTCTTATAGAAGTTATTATATCAGCAACTGTGTCGCTACCCATGACGGACTTTAATTGTTGGTTCCTCCTAATTTTGATATAATCAACATGTTTACTTTTTTTATATTCAATTTTGATATTATTGATATTAAAAATATATTTATATATTATATATAAATAAAATAATAAGTATATTAAATATTTAAGTATATATATATATAAAGTTAAGTATATATTAAATATATATAAAGTGTATATAGTGTATATTATATAAAGTATATGCGTGAGACATGATCCACAAAATCTACTGAATTGGAATTTGGTCTATTTCTCTGGGACTGTTTATTGCTATATTTTAGTCTCATCTATAAAGTCTTTGTAGTATTTATAATATCTATAATACCTCTGGAGCCAATGAAACTATTTTAGTAAAATTTAATTGTCTCAATTCCCGAGCGATCGGACCGAAAACTCGAGTTCCTTTTGGATTTCCCTCTTGATCAATGATAACGGCTGCATTGTCATCATATCGTATTATCATACCGTTGTCACGTTTGAGTTCTTTACAAGTACGTACAATTACAGCTCGAATGACTTCTGATCTTTCTAGAGGCATATTTGGCACTGCTTCTTTGATTACAGCAACAATAAGTTCACCAATATGAGCATATCGGTGATTACCAGCTCCTATTATTCGAATACACATCAATTTTCGAGCTCCGCTGTTATCTGCTACATTTAAAAAGGTCTGAGGTTGAATCATATCATTTTTTTTTTAATCCGTTATTTCAATGTAAAGGGTGAAATAAAAAGGAAATATTGTCTGTCCAGAAAGAAATAAAAAAATTGTGGTTATTTTTTCATACTAAAATGAAATGCACGCTTTAGTTGTATATCCCTATCCTGAAATAACAAATTGAGTTCGTATGGGCATTTTTGACGCTGCTATTGAAATAGCAGCTCTGGCTACCGTTTCTGATATTCCGCCAATTTCATAAAGTATTCGACCCGGTTTAACAACGGATACCCAATATTCGGGGGATCCTTTACCCGAACCCATACGGGTTTCCGCAGGTCTTACTGTAACAGGTTTGTCAGGAAATATACGTACCCATATTTTTCCACCACGACGCGCATATCGTGTCATTGCTCTTCGTCCTGCTTCGATTTGTCTAGCGGTAATCCAGGTGGGTTCAAGTGCCTGAAGAGCGTATCTACCGAAACAAATATGATTGCCTCGACAAGATATCCCCCCCATTCTTCCTCTATGTTGTTTACGAAATCTGGTTCTTTTGGGGTTATAGTTGATAGTCCTTCTTAATTCCATCTCTACTACAGAACCGGACATGAGAGTTTCTTCTCATCCAGCTCCTCGCGAATGAAAGGATTTAATAAATATACTCCTGTATCTCTAAGATACACTTCTGTATTTTGTAATGGCATTTATTTTTTGTTTCTTTCTATCTTTATCTTAATTTGTTTGTTACATATGGAAGATTTATATACAAAATATCCTGTGAGTTTAATAACGATCCTTATTTTCTTTTGACCTTTATCAAACACGCAAAAATTTTGTAATGCAATTCCACTAAATAACTAAAAATAAACTAAATAAAAATAAAAGTTTCGCGGGCGAATATTGACTCTTTCCTGTTTCATTCGTAGGGCAATCCATGACCTATTAGAATAAATCCATTTTGTCTTGGCTCGTTTCGCCATCCCCTCCGATGAATTCTTTGAATTCTTTTTCCGTAGAATCCTGTACAGTCACAGGTTCTCTCGTTCCCATAGCTTCTCCATTAATGATTAGGCCCGAACTCCGCAATGGAGCTAAAAAATTCGTTCCCGAGTCAATATCCTTAGTTTTAGTAACCCGGAAGCTCTTTTTTCTTATTATTTAATATTATACTTATAATATTATACTTATATTATTTAATATTATACTTATATTATATATTGTATATTTTATATTAAAATTATATATTATAATTAATCATAATTACTTTATGATTTTCTGTATTTTTATATATTATTATTACTGTTATTGTTAATTTTATTTATATTTCATTATTCATATACATTATAATTGCATAAAATAATTACATACACATTACATAGGCATACATATAAAAATTTTTAATTACATATATTATAAATAATAAAAAATTACATTATATATATTACATTCATATACAAATTACAAGTATTCATTATATATTTATAATATTAAAAATATTATATTATAATAATATTCATTATAATTGCATTTGTTATCATTATATTAATATTATATATATTAATATAATTTTATAATTATTTTTATAATTCTATTATAATTTATAATTTTCATTTTATAATTGTTTGTATTGTATAATTGTATATTTTTGTTTGTATATTTTAATATTTTATTTTTATATTTATAGTCAGTATTGATGCTTTATCACATTGCTTTTTTTTTGAGTTAATTCATAGACCATACATATAGGAATCCTATATCATTAATATTTTTGTTCTCTCTTTCTATCATCCTTCCATTTTTCCACATCCCCTTTTTTCCTAATCCACAATTAGATTTCTTTATTATGATTCTGGAGAAAATTTTGCAGTTATAGTTGCTGCAACCATATGAGGGATCTAGTCATATAGTGACTATTTTGGGTGATCTCGACAGTCCGAAGCAATAAGTTGGTTATTTTATAACTTTAATAAAGTTTCTAAGTGGGTCAGTCTTTTTTTTATCCCAACTTTCAACTCTAAAGACAAAATTAACGAGTCACACACTAAGCATAGCAATTTTAACAAATAAAATAGTCAATCGAATTGTTATTTAACCTTATAGAGTTGGAATTGGTCGTTTTTGTTTAATTTAGAGGAAAAATAATGACACAGTTTGTCATTTTTTGTTCTCTCGCCGGACTAGATAACATGGCAAGGCAAATAAAGGTTTATTCTTCCACGTCTATAAATATCCAAATTTTTATGCCTAATACTCCATAGATAGTTCGAATTGGATAGGAACAATGATCAATTTTAGCATGAATTGTTTGTAAGGGAACTCTACCCTCTCTAATCCATTCAACACGTGCAATTTCTTTTCCATCGATACGTCCTGCTATTTGTATTTTTATTCCCTTTGTATCTGTTTGTTCAGTTAATTCAATAGCTTTTTTCATAGCCTTTCGAAACGAAACTCGATTTTTTAATTGTAAAGCTATATATTCCGCAAGAATATTTGGTTGTCCATAAGGTTTTTCAACTCTTGTGATAGCAATGCTGAGTCTACGATTTACAGAAGAAAACTCCTTTTGTACATTCATCTGTAATTCTTCGACCCCTCGCGTTTTGTCTTCCGTTAATAAATTGGGAAATCCAATATGGATTATGACCTGGATTAAATCCATTTTTTTTTTTATTTCTATACGTGCGATTCCTTCAAAACCCGAGGATATTCTCCTATTTTTTTGTACAAAGTTTTTGATACAATTCCTTATTTTTTCATCTTCCTCTAGACCCACGGAGAAATTTTTTGGTTGTGCGAACCAAAAAGAATGATGTCCTTGGGTTGTACCAAGTCTGAAACCAAGTGGATTTATTTTTTGTCCCATATTTTTCTATTTTTTCTATTTATTATTAATTATCCTTTCATCCATATATTGTTATTGTTTGTTCGTTTTTTAATATTATTAATAATTAAATATGAAATTAATTAATTAAAATTTTAAATTATTTAAATTAATATTAATAGTAATTTTTAATATTAATAGTAATTTACTATTTTAATAATATATATTCTATATTAATTAATTAATAATTCATTTTATTTAATTTCATATTTATTTCATATTTAATTTAGTTTAGATTTCTCTTTTAATACAATTGTTATATGACAAGTGGGTCTTTTTATTGCATAACTACGTCCTCGAGCTCGAGGTCTTAATTTTTTACCAATAGTACTTCTATTAACTTTAGCTTCACTAATAAATGAATCGGCTTCGTTCAAACCCATATTATGACTAGCATTTGCTGCTGCAGAATAAACCAATTTTAAAATTGTATAAGATGCTCGATAAGGCATAAGTTCCAGTATCATAAGCGTTTCCTCATACGAACGGCCGCGAATTTGATCAACTACTCTTTGTGCTTTGAAAACAGACATACTACTGTTTGTATGTTGAGCTAATATCTTGATTTCTCTAACAGAACTCGAGTTCTTTATCATAAGGTTATCCCTCTCACCAATGAATGCCACTAAAAATAAATAATTTATTTTTTCATTTTTACTTTTTTTTTTTACTTAATTTTAATTTACTTAAATAAAATGACTTAAATAAAAATGAACTTAGCGACTAGATTTATTATCGTTTCTTGCATGTCTCGCGAAAGTAAGAGTAGGTGCGAATTCCCCCAATTTGTGACCCACCATACGATCTGTTATATAAATAGGTAAATGTTCTTTTCCATTATGAATAGCGATTGTATGGCCAATCATTGTGGGTATAATGGTAGATGCCCGAGACCAAGTTACAATTATTTCTTTCTCCTCCCTCATGTTGAGTTTTTCAATTTTTCTCGATAAATGATTAGCTACAAAAGGGTTTTTTTTTAGTGAACGTGTCACAGTAGATTACTCCTTTTTTTAATCGGCATTCTATGTCCAATATCTCGGTCTAAGTTAAGTATGGAGGTAAGAATAAATACAATAATAAAAAGGATAAAATCCTTTAGCTAGATAAGGGGCGGATGTAGCCAAGTGGATCAAGGCAGTGGATTGTGAATCCACCATGCGCGGGTTCAATTCCCGTCGTTCGCCCATCACATTATTTCAAATTCCAAAAATTAGATTTTCAATATTCCTATTTGCGGCGACGAAGAATAAAACTATCACTATATTTTTTCCTTTTCCTACTTCTTCTTCCAAGCGCGGGATAACCCCAAGGGGTTGTGGGTTTTTTTCTACCAATTGGCGCTCTCCCTTCACCGCCCCCGTGGGGATGGTCTACAGGGTTCATAACTACTCCTCTTACTACAGGACGCTTGCCTAGCCAACACTTCGATCCGGCTCTGCCCAAACTTTTTTGGTTCACCCCAACATTACCTACTTGTCCGACTGTTGCTAAGCAGTTTTTGGATATCAAACGGACCTCCCCAGATGGTAATCTTAATGTGGCCAATTTACCCTCTTTTGCAATCAGTTTTGCTACAGCACCTGCTGCTCTAGCTAATTGTCCACCCTTTCCAAGTGTGATTTCTATGTTATGTATGGCCGTACCTAAGGGTATATCGGTTGAAGTAGATTCTTCTTTTTTATCATTTATAAAAAAAAAACCCCTTCCCAAACTGTACAAGCTTCTTCCAAAGCATACGGCTTTCTAGATGTATATGATGATATCTAGACAGATGGATCTTATATGAATCCTATGATGAAGTACCACATGAGTGGATATATAGGAATCAAAATCTGCTGAATCACTCATGTTATGATCTTCTACATCCTAGGTCTCCTCGTTCCGTCATCTGGCTTATGTTCTTCATGTAGCATTCAGACCGAATGACTCTATGAAATTACGTCGATACTTCCACATATTACGGGTAACGTAGGAGACATCTCTCTTTTTCCCCGGGGGGATCTTAATTATCACTGCTTAGCTTTCAATTCGCCTCTGACCATCAAATTAAATGTGAATAACCCGTCCTCCTCTCTTTGAAACAAAGAAGGGGCGCTTCCGGTTCTGTGCGTGTTTCAAACAATTTTGTCTTCTCCATATTACCATATCTCTAGAGTCAATAATTTTCTATGAGGAACTACTGAACTCAATCACTTGCTGCCGTTACTCAACAGTTTTCTGGTGAGGTCTATCCCGTAGAGGTACCCAAATGGGATCTGTGATCGATTTCTAGGTTTCGTCGTAAACCTAATTGGTTACTTCCAATTACGTAAATCAATAGTTCAAACCGCACTCAAAGGTAGGGCATTTCCCATTGATATAGGAACTTCTGTACCAGAAACAATGGTATCTCCAATTATAGCCCCTCTGGGATGTAAAATATATCTCTTCTCACCATCCCCATAGTGTATGAGACAAATGTATGCATTTCGATTAGGGTCGTATTCTATGGTTACGATTCTACCAGATATGTCTTTTTTATTCCGTCGAAAATCGATTTTACGGTATAGACGCTTATGACCTCCCCCCCTATGCCCTGCGGTAATGATTCCTCTGGCATTACGACCTTTACCACAATGATGCTGTCCATAGATCAAATTATTTCGTGGATTGGATTTCACTTGACTGTCTACGGCCCTATTGCGTGTGCTCGGGGTAGAAGTTTTGTATAAATGTATCGCCGTGTTATTAAGTATTTTGCTTTAAGTTCTTTTCTCTATAAGAGGTGGAATAGAATAACCCGGTTGAAGCGTAATGATCATACGTCTGTAATGCATTGTATGTCCCATTCTTCTACCCTTTCCCGGGAGTCGATGACTATTCATAGCTATTACCTTGACACCAAAGAAGAGTTCGACCCAATGCTTTATTTCTGTCCTAGTTGATCCTGATTCGACATTAGAAGTATATTGATTGTTCCCCAATAACCGAATACTTTTTTCTGTAAATACTGCATATTTGATTCCATCCATAAATCCATTTTCTTCCCTATGAGTTCCAGTATCGATAAGAATTCTAGTTCTTACTGTTCATATGTTATGGTATGAATATACCATAACAATTCGTTATGTATGGATGATGAGATTCCATTGATATAGAGCCAATTCCAATAGACTTATTGAACGTTCCCATTGGCGTGCATCCAGCAGGAATTGAACCTACGAATTTGCCAATTATGAGTTGGGCGCTTTAACCATTCAGCCATGGATGCTTAACAGGGATCATCGTACATCGTGAATAACCAAATTCCAATTGAAATGAAATCTTTAGGAGGAATCAATGAAACGACATCAATTCAAATCCTGGATCGTCGAATTGAGAGAGATATTGAGAGAGATCAAGAATTATCACTATTTCTTAGATTCATGGATCAAATTCGATTCAGTGGGGTCTTTCACTCACATTTTTTTTCACCAAGAACGTTTTATGAAACTCTTTGACCCCCGAATTTGGAGTATCCTACTTTCACGTGATTCACAGGGTTCAACAAGCAATCGATATTTCACGATCAAAGGTGTAGTACTGCTTGTAGTAGCGGTCCTTATATCTCGTATTAACAATCGAAAGATGGTCGAAAGAAAAAATCTCTATTTGATGGGGCTTCTTCCTATACCTATGAATTCCATTGGACCCAGAAATGAGACATTGGAAGAATCTTTTTGGTCTTCCAATATCAATAGGTTGATTGTTTCGCTCCTGTATCTTCCAAAAGGGAAAAAGATTTCTGAGAGTT